TCTCGAATTTCTTAATAGCAGTATCTATTCGAAACGAATTCTCTAGCATTTGACTCCTTATCACCGAAGAGTTTAGTCGTACACTTGAAAGATAGCCCAGAAAATAGAAGGGATGATTATATAATTGCTTTATATGGATCCTGGCCGGTTGAGACCACAAGTCAAAATGACATTGCCAAAAGTTGACAAGGTGAGATTTCCATTTCTTTATCAGAAGACGAGCCCCCCTTGAAGCCAGAATCGATTTTCCTTGATATCTGACATAATGCATAAAAGGGTCTTTGAACAACCATAGGGTTTTCTGAAAATCGTTACAAAGCACTACTACAAGATATTCTATTTTTGCATAGAAATGTGTTCGCTCAAGAAAGGATCCAAAAGATTTTGATCGTAAATGAAAGGGTTGTTTACGGAGAAAAATGAATATGAATTCACATTCATATACATGAGAATTAGAGAGGAACAAGAAGAATCTTTGATTCTCTTTTGAAAAAAGGGAAATGGAATTTTTTGGAGTAATGAGACTATTTGAATTCCAATACTCGTAGAGAGAGAATCGCAATAAATGCAACGAAGGAGTATCTTGTATCCAAGAGTGAAGGGTTTGAACCAAGATTTCCAGATGGATGGGGTGGGGTATTAGTATATCTGACACATGATTTAAATGTGATAACTTGTCCTCGAAAAAGGGAAATATTGAATGAATAGATCGTAAATTATGAGATTTTGCTATTTCTTTTTCTTCTAGGGAAGATACCAATCGCAGCGAGAATGGAATTTCCACAACGACTGCAAAACCCTCCGATATCATTTGAGAATCAAAATGATTGTTGTGCCCAACGAATCGATTTTGATTAGAATCATTAACCGAAATAATCAAACGATTCTGTTGATGCATTCGAGTAATTAAACGTTTCACAATTAGTGAACTGGATTTATTGTCATGATCTAAATTTTCCACCGGTTCATAAAGAATCGATCCATTTAAAGCATGACCATGAGCAAGCGCGTAGATATATTCCTGAAATAGAAACGGATATAGGAAGTATTGTTGCCGAAATCCATCCATTTCTAAATATCCTTGTAGTTCCTCCATTTCCATTTGAAATTACACTTGAACCAATATGGGGGATTTCTTGAGTTATCAAATAATACATAGTACGATACGGTCAGAACAAGGTATATAGTAAGAAAAGAATAGATACCCCGGAGCCAGAAAGGACAATCAACGGATCCTATTTCCATCCAATTTATTTATGTTCGTTATAGTTACAAGAGATGGTTAGAAATCCTTTATTTTTACAACCCGATCACTCTTTTGACTTTGGAATAATGAATTTTGATCAGTATACCGTTTCTTCTACACATTCGTCTCCACTACATAATAGAGAACATAATAGAGAATAGTTAGGATTCATGAAAAAAAAGGAATTGATGATCCACTCACAAGAGAACCCTTTCCCACATCAGGCACTAATATATTTTTAACGTCTAATTAGATCGGGTAATCATTCGAATTAAGAACAAACAGAAGCTCGTTGCTTTTGGTTTCCCTATAATTGGAGCTATAGGGCTCTATCCATTTATTCACTCGACCCAACTTGAATTGATTTGACCCCTTTCCAAGAAAAGAATCAAAACAAGATTTTGTATCGATCCGTTAAGGATGAAGTATTCTAAGAGTTCTCCATTGATACGACATGCTGTTTTTTCCTTTCATTCCCTTTCAGGATCAGTCGTGGTCTTACAAACTCTACCAATGGTATGGACGAATCCGTTGCTTCATCAAAATGTGTAAAAGACCATAGCCGCACTTAAAAGCCGAGTACTCTACCGTTGAGTTAGCAACCCATATAAATAGGGTGTGTAGATACGATCGGAATAAAAAATAAATAAAGAGATTCGATTGCCCGACCTCGTCAAAACATTGAACTAGCAACAGATCAAAAAGAAAGATTTGATGATCAATTGTGAACATAAAAATGAACAGAGATCAGATGAAAATACAACAGATTCTGGGATAAATTATAGAGAAAATCTAAATAGATGTAAAAATTGATAGACTACCCATACTCTATTTTTTTTTTTTCATTATATTAACTAAGATACTTCTTGATGTCACAACGAAATTGACGAACCCATCGTTTGAGTGAAATAAAGAAACAAACTTATGAAATGTGGATAAATAGATCTATTTATCCACGATCGAATTATATTTGTTCGATACACCATTGTCAATATGAATTGAATGTTGAGAAAACCAATTCAATAAATAAAACAAGGACTTGTGTTGGAGTGACACTACAACATAGATAAGGGATGAAGTATGAGTGGGGAAATAAATAAGGAATTCCGGTAGGAAAAAAATGTCGGGTTTATTCAATATTTATTCAATAGAGGTATAATAAGCAAGATTGACCTTTTGTTTGTTGGTGGAGTCCCAACGAAAACCATCTGATTGATGGTAATCCCATAATTTCCCAGTTATTTCATCTATTCACTCAATCTTTTTTCTATCTGTCTCATATCAAGAGAAGATACTTTTTTTTATAGTTCTATGATACGGGGTCATGTGAGAGCAACAATGAATAGAGAATAGAGAAAAAAAATAAGGAATGGTGGAGAAACAATTAGACAAAGCTAGATACTGGGCACCCCCCCCCTTTTTTTTTTTATTTCATTAATTTCATTTGATTAATTCGAAATTCCTTAAATACCTCCGCCTTCTTTGAAATATCATGAACAGTTCCTGTAGGTTGAGCGCCTTTTTCAAGGAAATATAGAATAGCGGAAACATTTGAATAAGTTTGGTTCTTTATCGGATCGTAAAAACCCACTTTACGAAGATCTCTTCCCTCTCTTCGGGATCGAACATCAATTGCAACGATTCGATAGATGACTCATTGGGATAGACATAAATGAACAACCCCCCCTAGAAACGTATAAGAGGTTTTCTCCTCGTACGGCTCGAAAAAGAATGATTCGAATTTATGTATTGTAGTGGCAAATAGATCCACAAAATCATCAATTAGACTATGATTTGAGTCATTTTTTTTTGTTCTTCCTTCCTGAAAAAAAAAAAAAAGAAATCTCATTCGTACTCATAACTCAAGTTGGGTAATTCTCAAAGAGCTCGAAGGGAAATCCTTAGACATTTATTGAGCCGTCTCTAACCTCTTTTGTTTGTCTCGCCTAGAGTCGATTTTATTTCTTCCCCATTCCGATCTAGTTGTTGAGACAATTGAAAACGGTGTTTCCTTGTTCCGGTATCCTTTATTTTATCTTTGCTTTGAATCCTTGGGTTTAGACATTACTTCGGTGATCCTTAATTGTTTCAAAATGGTAGCAACATACCTTTTGTTATTTCGTTCTATGGAAACGATTGATTCCCCTGTGATACACTTTTGATCGGAATTGGTAAAACTATTTCGACAAATTCATTTGACTTTTTTTTTTTACTTGTTCGAACTTGATCCTTTCAATTTCTATACCGAAAATATACTTACGAAGTTGTTCCAACTTATTGATTGGCATTAACCCTAGATCCTTCTCTCTGCTAAATGAACCAATTCTTTATGCTCGAGCTCCATCATGTGCTATATTATAATTATATTATTTTATTACAACCCCAAAATTGGGGTCCTAGTGGAATAGAACAAACTATGTCGAGCCGAGAGCATCTTCTTTGATATATAAAATGGTGGGTACAAGAATCCACAGCCAATAATGTCCTTCAAGTCGCACGTTGCTTTCTACCACATCGTTTCAAACGAAGTTTTACCATAACATTCCTCTAATTTTGGACCGGTATGGAATTGATTCAATATGGAATCATGAATAGTCATTGGCTCAATCGGTATATAGTATATGAAGTCCTCCATACTTTTATTTTCATATATGGATCTGGAGAAGTCTCAGCAAGAATATAATTTAACCCCATATTTTATTAGAAGAATGAAACACATTTATAAAAAACCCGAAGAAATGCGTTGCTTAACACTTCTTTACATCTTCAACAGATTGTTAGGGATGATGAATCATGAAAGATCCAATTCTTTCTCAAACAACTAAAACTAAAGAAGGGTCTTTAATTAGATTACCGATACCGGAACAGAATGAGTCATTAACCAAACAAGCTATTCCAATGACCGGGAAAGATCGCAAGTGACTCGATAGGATAGATTCACCAATGTCACACTTCTTCGAGTAGAAAGAATTTATAAGGAATCATAAAAAACAATTTCAAGAATTTCCTACTTCGACATCATTACTGGAAATAAGTTTTCCAGTAAAGACTGAATTGAATCTCTAAATCCATCAACAAGTCGGTACAACGAGGATCTAAAAATGTTTAGCAGATATCTGATTAATTAAATCAGACGCGAATTTGATCATCATAAGAGACTTCTATGTTTCCTTTCCGATTGAATCATCAATAATTTAAACCAGATAAATGGGTCAAGAAACAAATCCAATTGTTTTGTTTTCTTGGGGATGGATAGAAGGGGCTCATGAAAGAAAAGATGAAGGTCGGTATTCTTTCAGGTATTCTTTCATCTGATTTTATCGTATTCATCAGATACACCAAACAAGTGTTACCGGGGGTAATCGTGGGTATTTAAGGGATCGCAGATCTTTTTCGCCAAAACTGAAACACCGGTGTCACTGATCACTGAAATAGAACAATAACAATACATATAGGCATGGTTCGTTTTCTACAGATTTTTCCTTACTTCAGATTCAGGAATCTTTCCATAAAGTAAAGTGAATGTATGAATCTCCCCCCTCCCCCAATTGATCGCTACATTGATTTCCAATTATTCATTGGAGCCAAATCAAATACAAAATAAAAGAAATTAGGTCCAAAGAAAATAATCTGTTCCGTATTGAATTTTCTTGTTTGTTAATAAGATCCGGATGACAAGGGTCTTGAAATTGATACCTTCCCTTCCTTTACGGATTAACTCATATCGACACGAATTCCATGGGGATCATGAATCATACCCAAAGCCAATTTAAAAGGATCTTCTTATGGGATGCTATCCTGTCTTGTATAAGTACAAAGCAAAATGGGTTCATATCAATTTGTTGTTACTATTTTGTTTGATTTTGTCCAGTCTCAGGAGCTTTAATTCCATCGCTGGAATTAATACCAAGAACCCCCCCGTTTTTTAGGATTCAGGATCCACATAGAATTAGTCATTTTGTCTACCCTATCTTTATTTATATTTACTTTAGGGAAGGTAGAGACTTCTCTTTTATTTCGCATTTCGACTCAGAATGCATCATGTGAGAATCCAAATATCATAGATATGGGGCATAAAGTTTATCCAAATGACTAACTAACCTTCAATATGAATATGGGCGAGGGGGCGAACATACGCTGAATGGCCCACCCATTTTTTTTTTTTGAATTTCACTTTGATCTTTGTTCCCATCCTACCTATATCAAAAAAGATATTTATTTCCATCCACATGTCATTGATACTCGATCCGTTTGTTTGTGAGAAACAAAATCGAAAGGGAAGATATGATTCTATAGAAGAATCATTAGAAATCACAAAGAAAGATTGGATCACATTGTATCCAACATTACACCCTTAAACAGAAGATTGTTAAAAAGAACAATCTTTGTTATGATAGAATTGGTCTGGGACGGAAGGATTCGAACCTCCGAGTAACGGGACCAAAACCCGTTGCCTTACCACTTGGCCACGCCCCATTTTGATTTCTATTCGACACCGATAAACACTAATATCGGTATTGGTTGTTCGTCAATTCCAGCCCCAATATCTATTGAATTGGTTGTTGCTATGATTCTACACATGTAGATGTAGAATCAAAATGAATTTATTGATCATTACATATAATTCAATTAAGATATTGTATGTAAGGTATGATTCCTTCTATTCTCATTTGAGAATTGAAGGATTTTTGATTGAGGGAGTTCAAAGAAAAAGAAAGATTTTGCGGCCTACTTTCCCTTCTTTCTTCATTTTCCCCTTATATCAATAACCCAATAATAATGAAATTTTCTCCAAGAACAAAATGTTTGTTATGCTTAATATCTTTAGTTTGATCTGTCTTAATTCTGCCCTTCATTCGAGTAGCTTTTTCTTCGCCAAATTGCCCGAAGCTTATGCTTTTTTCAATCCAATCGTAGATGTTATGCCAGTCATACCTGTGCTCTTTTTTCTCTTAGCCCTTGTTTGGCAAGCTGCTGTAAGTTTTCGATGAGATCTTTAATACTGTCTTAGAAACATTCATGATTTATTCGATAAAAAAAAATGCTATTCTTAAGAATTGATAAGATCAGATAATGAACCCTCGACTCAAACATGGAAATTCTTTTGGATAACCGAGATGAATCGGAATCACCTCATTTCTTCATTCCTTCTGGGGGTCGAAGACCCTATGTATGGTCCCTACAATACCTAATTGTAGGTATGAGAGATCGTTTTGTTAACGAAAGAATCAGAATCTTATTACAAATTCATTCCTGCAAATTCCTTATGTTTTCTAGAAACCGCCTCTTTTCTTGTTGTCAAAACGGAATATGTGGTACAAAAATGGAGAATCTATTCCCCTATTTCCCCCAAAATGATCTTGGAGATTGTGTAATGCTTACTCTCAAACTCTTCGTTTACACAGTAGTGATATTCTTTGTTTCTCTCTTCATCTTCGGATTCCTATCTAATGATCCAGGACGTAATCCTGGACGTGATGAATAAAAAAATCAGGGGTTTTTCCTTGCTCGATTTCTGAATTTTCTTAGGATTTTATTTCTCCATTCCATACATTTAACTCTGAGAAAGGGGGTTAGAGATTTTTTCGAATTCGAAAGGGAAATATCAAGTGATCAGAAGAAACGGAGAGAGGGGGATTCGAACCCTCGGTACAAATAATTCGTACAACGGATTAGCAATCCGCCGCTTTAGTCCACTCAGCCATCTCTCCCAATTTTAAAAGGATAATTCATATGTGACGCGTGAAGTAAAGGTTGATAAAAGTTTTTCCTTATCTTTCTTTATTCTATAAATATAGACGAATTTGATCAATCATCAATTCCCTTTAGATAATGATTCGAAACAGATATCTCCAATAGAAAGAGTACCTCTTTGATTTCGTCCGAAAAGTTCTTTCTTTTATTCCCCCGGCCTGGCCAGTACCTAGCCAGGCCATTCCTTGTTCCAATGAATCATAGATCAAATGATTTATTTGATTTGAAAACGAAAATGCTTGTTATTGAAGCAGCAACAAGGCTATTCCTATGATAGGAGTGTCATTTCTTATTATGTTTTTCCTTTTCTCGATTTACTTAAATGGAATAAAAAAAACATATTTTTTTCTATTATAATAGAACTCATATATTTCTTCAAAGAACATGTTTGAACCTGAACCCTTGAGTCCACAACCAAAACAATAGGATTTTTCACTCGATCCAATCGACCCGAATTCATAAGATTTGGCAGTTGAATGAATAGGAAAAGGAGTAGCTTC